CCATCAGGATAAATCTGACCCCTTCCTCTGTTCCCACCTACATATATGGGATATTTTAAGAAGTGAACGTCTTTCCTCGTAGCAGGGTCGGGGGAAAGAATGGGAAAGGCGATTTCACTATATTTCTGACCGGGAACAGGCCCTATCACAAGAATATTTCTTTTATTGGGACGATAACTCTGAAAAGACAGATTTCCCATCTTTTCTCTCACCTCGGGAGAAATACGATCGGGGGGGGCTAATTCGAATCCCTCGGGTAAAATAAGAACAGCCCCTACATTCAAAGCCCCCTTTTTACCATTAGCAAGAACTTGTTTCAGTTGCATATCATAAGGGATTCGAACAACTGCTTCAAATACAGTATCAGGAAGCACGGCTTGCGGAACTTCAATATCCACGGGCTTATTAGCTAAATGGCAATTGGCACATACAATTCGTCCAGTTGCTTCTCGTGGGTTTTCATAACCCTGCTGCGCAAAAATGGGATATGCATTTGAAATAGATGCCCGAGTTATTACATATATCATGATCGATATAGAAATCGATTGAGTCATCTGTTCCTTTACCCAAGAAAAAGTATTTCTATTTTGCATGTCCAATCATTGATCCCGGAATTTCTACAATAAATTAGATAGGTAGCTAGTATAGTTCCCTATACACGAGTCTGTCATTGTACTGGGATAATTGTACTGGAATATAGGACGAATACCTTGAAGAACTAGAAGTATAAAGAATTAAGTAAGATTGAAAATGCTTTCTTTATATACGAAGAAAGATTCTGATTTGATTGATATCAGGAGATCAAATGAGTTCTTCATTCATTCATTGAATGATAAATGACTACAAGTGAAGGAGATACACGATTTAAATAATAGAAGATCCAATATTTCACAATTGTATCTAGAATAACTGGAAAAGTGGAAACAAGACTAGATATAATTTGATCGTTATGAACCAATCCAAAATCGTTGTAGACCGAACCAATCATTAGTTCCCAACCATGGGTCGAATGAAATCCGATCCATAAATCAGTAACTAAAAGAATCAAAAAAGCTTTTATTGTGTCACTTAAGTTATAGAGGAATTCCTGAATCCAAGAATTAAGAATGACAAGTTCTTCATTACCCAGAATAAAATAACCACTTAGAATAGCGAAACAAATTATATTTGTCGAGAAATCCAAAATGATATGGAGATGATATTCATTGTGTGTTTTGACCAATTGTATCGTTTCCTTGTGTATTCCTATACGAAGTTTTTGTATATGCGTCTCCGGGTACTCCTTTATCATTTCATCCAAGAGGAATAGTTCTTCCAATTCTATGAATCTTTCTAGAACGTTTTTCTCTTGAATATCATTCAAAAAAGTTTCGGATTTCCCGGTATTCCACCAATTAGTAACCCAAGGTTCCAGACATTTATTAAATGAGAGAGAGACCCACCAGGGCAAAAATATTATGGATAAAATATATGGGAGGGAGACCCCGGCTTTCTTTTTTTTTTTCATTTTTATCCTAAAAGGACCCTTATTCTATTTCTATATTCCTTTCCTTCTAGATCCGAGATCTAAATTATTAGACAAAAATAGGAAATAGATCCATGGGTTCAATACCTTTTTATAGAACTCGTACTTCAGAGAAATATCAGATAGAGTCGACGGTTGTATTAAAAAGGAAATTAGCAAGTTTTTTTCAATTTTTTCTTCAGTTCATTTCAAAATACTTCAATTGGTACGCGCAAGAAATAGGCCAATTCGGCAGCTTTTTGTTCAATTTCTCGTGGAGTAAAATACTCATCAGTACGAGTCAAGGGAATGGCTCCTTGGCCTCTGATTTCCATATAAAGGACACGACGAGGATAAAGACCCTCTTTAACCTCCATTCTGATGGATTGGATATCTCTCATAAGTAAGCGAAGGAAGATGCGACGATTTATTCCAGGAAATCCCCAACGAAAAATACACACTATTCCTTCTTTTCTATCGAATCGGTCATAACCACTACCTACATTCCATGAAATTGTGCACCACAAATAGGAGCTAATGAATAGACCTGCGATCCCATAGAAAGACATCACGATCCCTTGTGGAAAAAAAAGAATTTGCTGAGATGGAAATACGGATATCAGATTCCTACCAAGATAACTGGAAGTTCCAACCACTAAGAATCCTAGTGAACCTAAAAAAAGGATACAGGCCCAGAAAAAATTACTTGTTTTTCGAGACCCCATTATAAGTTCTATCCATATATGTTCTGATCGCCAATTCATACTCTACTAGATCCAGTTACATTCGATTGGAATTGAGAGAATAACCCAAATGAATTTGACTTTCTTGATCCCGAAGTAACTTTCATTAACTAGCACTATTCTGATGTAAACCGTTAGAAGTAATTTGTTAGATACATTGACTTTCCATTTAAATAAAATATTCGCCGATCCATTTTTAATTTAACCAGCTATACCTGCATATACATGCATTTATGCGGATATCATGTATCCGCATGCATAACAGTTCTTTCATTTGTGTTCGTAAAGAGTCACATATTGTACCATATTACACTAAATAAATATCTGTATTATGATCCAGTGTTGAAATAAATTGATGAGATTTGGTCCCATCGGATCTAGACAATCTTATTTTTTTGGACATGAAGAGATAAAGAAGCCATTGCAATTGCCGGAAATACTAGGCCCACTAAAGGCACAAAAATAGAGGGTAAGTTGAGATCTGTCATAGAATGGGTGCCTCGATTTAATATTTCTATCTATTAGAAAGAGAAAGATATCTTATGATATGATAAGTATATCTATCCTAAGTATATATCATAAACTGTATTATATTTATAATATTATTTATTATATATAAATATATTATTTAATAATTATATTTATATTATATATTATAATTATATTATAATTATATTATAATTAAATATTAATAATTTATTAAATTTAATAAATTATTAATATTTAGAAATTAATATTTATAAGTAGTTAATAAGTACAAGGAATGTAGAACTAAATAAAATAAGTGTACCTATTCATCTTTCTACACGAATATGTATGATAATTCGCTTTATTAATATATTTTATTATTCTTCTCCCATCCTTATTTCTTTCTATCTTTCTAATCTAATAAGGAGTTTATTATGAAAATAAAAGATTTTATTAGGAGTTTGCAACTCTAACTAATTCGATCCATCCAACAAACGGGGATTCATAGTAAAATAAAAAATGGGGGTTATCGATAGATATAGAAATAACTTCTATTCTCTATTTTATATTTATTTCTTTTTATTTGGATTTCGATATTTTTTTTTATTGTCTATATTAATACGTAAGAAGGCCAGATAATTTTTTTTTATTTTCCCTAATTCTAATTCCTCGGAGGGAAAAATTCACTTTTTTATCCTGTTGATAGAAGGTTCGTGATTACTAATCATGAATAGAGGTAGGATAAAAAAATAGATCTGGAGGAAAAAATAAAAAGTAATTACCCGAAACTTCTAACTCTTATTACAAGTAGAACTTATGTCATCAAAGAAAACACCATTCTTTTTAGTTTTTTTTTGATTACGATGAACTAAATACTTGTTCGCTACAAATAACTGAATTTAGTGCTATACTTTATTCATTTTTTGAATTTTGATTCAAGGGAAAGAAACCGTGGAGCTGAAATAACTCACTCAGAACACCTTTTAAAGGATTACGTGGTACAATTGGGTCAAATAAGCCTTTATGGAATAAATACTCAGCCGCTTGTGAACCATCGGGTACTGTCTTATTCAATGTTTGTTCAATTACTCTTTTACCCGCAAATGCAATGTGGGCATTAGGTTCAGCAACAATGACATCTCCCAACATACCAAAACTGGCTGTTACTCCACCGGTTGTAGGAGATGTAAGGATTGATACATAGAATAATTTTTTATTTGATTGATAATTATATGAAGCGGAAGATATTTTAGCCATTTGCATCAAACTCAAACTTCCTTCTTGCATGCGCGCTCCTCCAGAAGCACACGAAATAATGACAGGTAAAGATCGATTAGTAGCATACTCGATCAAACGGGTGATTTTCTCGCCTACTACGGATCCCATACTACCTCCCATGAACTTAAAATCCATAACTCCAATTGCTATGGGAATGCCATTTAGTTGACCTATGCCTGTTTGAACAGCTTCAGTTAAACCTGTCTTTCTTTGATAAGAATCGATACGATCTCTATAGGGTTCCCCCTCTGAATGAAATTCAATGGGGTCCATAGAGACCATATCTTCATCCATAGGATCCCAAGTCCCCGGATCAATCGAAAGTTCGATTCTATCTGAACTGCTCATTTTCAAATGATATCCACACTGTTCACAAATATTCATTTTTGACCTAAAAAATTTTTTATAATTTAATCCATAACAATTTTCGCATTGAACCCATAAATGTCTGTATTTTTTATTTCTACCGAAATCATTAGATCTTCTTCTTATATTGAAATCACTGCCATTTTTACTAGTTCTTATATCAGAACTCCCACTTTCACTACCAGTTACATTTTCAGTACAAATGAAACTATAAATGTAACTGTCACTGTAATTGTCGGTACCACCCGAAATGGAACTATTAATACTGACTTCAAAACGAAGATAATTATCAATGCAACTATTAATGTGATTATTCCAACTAGATTGAGTATCATATATGTAATGATAATAGTAGTGATTGTTTCTCTTAGACCCACTATTTAAATAACTAGAAAAACAACTTTCTAGTTCACTCAGAAAAGAACTATCATTGTCAATCTCAAAAATCAGATTTTCAATATCAAAACATACAGAAAAACTGTCACCATTACTATCCCTAACTAAAAAAGTGTCATCAGAGATCAAACTCCAAATATCCCTGATATCAAATAAATAATCAACATTTCTGAAACTATAACTGCCACTATCACTCCGACTAGGAATGTTTTTCTCCGTACCATTTAGAATGGGTTCTTCACTTC